GCAATTACAGTGAAAGTTACATTTATAATTCCATTTGTAGTTGTAGGTACGACGAAAATAATAGTGAAACCGAGAGTTCTAGTCTAAGACCTATCACGAATGATATTGATTTAACTCTAAGAGAAAGTTCTAATGATCTCGATGTAACTCAAAAATACAGGCATCTCTGGGTTCAGTGCGAAAATTGTTATGGATTAAACTATAAGAAATTTTTTAAGTCAAAAATGAATATTTGTGAACAATGTGGATCTCATTTGAAAATGAGTAGTTCAGATAGAATTGAACTTTCGATTGATCCGGGCACTTGGAATCCTATGGATGAAGACATGGTTTCTGTAGATCCCATTGAATTTCATTCAGAGGAGGAACCTTATAAAGATCGTATTGACTCTTATCAAAGAAAGACAGGATTAACCGAGGCTGTTCAAACAGGTACAGGTCAACTAAATGGTATTCCCGTAGCAATTGGAGTTATGGATTTTATGTTTATGGGGGGGAGTATGGGATCCGTGGTAGGAGAGAAAATTACCCGTTTGATCGAGTATGCTACCAATCAATTTTTACCTCTTATTCTAGTGTGTGCTTCTGGAGGAGCACGCATGCAAGAAGGAAGTTTGAGCTTGATGCAAATGGCTAAAATATCTTCCGCTTTATTTGATTATCAATCAAATAAAAAGTTATTTTATGTATCAATCCTTACATCTCCTACTACTGGCGGAGTGACAGCAAGTTTTGGGATGTTGGGAGATATCATTATTGCCGAACCAAATGCCTACATTGCATTTGCGGGTAAAAGAGTAATTGAGCAAACATTGAATAAGACAGTCCCTGAAGGTTCACAAGCGGCTGAATATTTATTCCATAAGGGCTTATTCGATCCAATCATACCACGTAATCTTTTAAAGGGTGTTCTGAGTGAGTTATTTCAGTTCCATGCTTTCTTTCCTTTGAATCAAAATTCAATCAAGTAGTAAAGTAGACTTTTTTCTTTTTCATCGATATTCCTGATTACTAACCAGGAAACCTTTATAAACAAGATAAACGAGTGAATTTTTTCTTCCGCAAAATAAAGCAAGAAGGCAAATAAAAGGAAATCCGAATTATAATGATTATAAGATATCTTTATAACAGGTACAAATATTAAATCGAGGTATTCATTCTATGACAACTTTCAACAACGTACCCTCTATTTTTGTGCCTTTGGTAGGCCTAGTTGTTCCGGCAATTGCAATGGCTTCTTTATCTCTTCATGTTCAAAGAAATAAGATTGTTTAGATCCCTTTTTAGATTGAATGGGTCCTATCTATTTCTTAGATTTTTTTTTTTTTCAAGGCTTAGACTTGGATCATAACACGAATATCTATTTAGTAAAATATGGTATAACATGAGGTTTTCTCCGAGCATAAAGGATACATAAATGAAAGGGTTTTTATGCATGCGTAAACGTGATGATATATGTGTAAATGAATTACAGCTATTTGAAAATAGATTGGTAACAAGGGGGTTCCTGAAAGAAATCTAAAGTCAATGTATCTATCACTGAATCCATATATATGTAGATATCTATAGGGATCATATGAAGAAGATAGTATGCTTTTAGATCTAATCAATTTCGATCTAAGCAATTCAATGAATTATTCCTAAGGGTTCACTTCCGAATAGTACTGGTTGATGAGAGTGACTTCGGGAATTAAAAAAGTAAAGTCAAAGTAATTTTGGTTATTCTCCAAATTCCAATAAAATACAACTGTATCTAGTATGAGTTGTCGGTCAGAACGTATATGGATAGAATTTATAGCAGGGTCTCGAAAAACAAGTAATTTATGCTGGGCCTTTGTCCTTTTTTTAGGTTCATTAGGGTTCTTATTGGTTGGAACTTCTAGTTATGTTGGCCAGAATTTGATATCTTTATTCCCCTCTCAGCAAATAATTTTTTTTCCACAAGGGATCGTGATGTCTTTCTATGGGATTGCAGGTCTCTTTATTGGCTCCTATTTGTGGTGCACAATTTCGTGGAATGTGGGTAGTGGTTACGATCTATTCGATAAAAAGGAAGGAATAGTGTGTATTTTTCGCTGGGGATTTCCTGGAAAAAATCGTCGTATCTTCCTCCGATTCTTTATGAAAGATATTCAATCCCTCAGAATAGAAGTGAAAGAGGGTATTTATGCTCGTCGTGTCCTTTATATGGAAATCAGAGGTCAGGGGGCTATTCCCTTGACTCGTACTGATGAGAATTTGACTCCACGAGAAATTGAGCAAAAAGCGGGTGAATTGGCCTATTTCTTGCGTGTACCCATTGAAGTCTTTTGAAATGAATAATGCTTTCGGGAAAAATAACAAAAGAATCCCCCATTTTTCTAGAATATAGCTTAACCAACGAAACTCTTTTGTCAGCAAAAATTTTATGCATATGTAAATCAATCCATTGAACTTAATTGACTAAAACAAGTATCAAATCGAAAATAGATCTTATAGATAAAAACATTTCGGAAAAATCAAATAAAAAAAAAAGCATTTCTTTTTTTTTTTTATTTTTTTGAAATATTTACTATTTTGATAGAACGGGATCTCTTTTATCTCGAAATCCGAATAATATGCAACTCGTTGGGGTATTCATCGAAAAGAGATAATTAAGAGATAATTGCTTCGAATTTGAGCAATTGAGCTATAGCTATCTAGAAAGAATATTTTGTTTCGTCATTCGAATTTTAAGTGTACTTTAATTAAATTTCTGTATGCTTTCTAAATTCATAGGCTAAACACTGAATCAAAAATAAAAAATCAGGGAAGAGGGGATGGGATGCCTTGATACCTTGGAATAAAACTTATGCTTGATAGAAATATTAGATCGTATGGAATCGACGACCGAGGTGGGTTGATTAAAAATTCACAGACGAAAAAAATGGCAAAAAAGAAAGCGTTCACTCCCCTTCTATATCTTGCATCTATAGTATTTTTGCCCTGGTGCGTCTCTCTCTCCTTTCAAAAAAGTCTAGAATCTTGGATTACTAATTGGTGGAATACTAGAGAATCCGAAACTTTTTTGAATGATATTAAAGAAAAAACTATTCTCGAAAAATTCAGAGAATTAGACGAACTCTTCCTCTTGGAAGAAATGATAAAGGAATACCCGGAAACACATTTACAAAAGCTTCGTATCGGAATCCACAAAGAAATGATCAAATTGATCAAGATGTACAATGAGGATGGTATCCATATGATTTTCCAGTTCTCGACAAATATAATCTATTTCCTTATTTTAAGCGGTTATTCTATTCTAGGTAATCAAGAACTTCGTTTTCTTAATTCTTGGGTTCAAGAATTCCTATATAACTTAAGCGACACAATAAAAGCCTTTTCTATTCTTTTATTAACTGATTTATGTATAGGATTTCATTCACCCCACGGTTGGGAACTAATGATTGGTTCTATCTACAAAGATTTTGGATTTACTCATAATGATCAAATTATATCTGGTCTTGTTTCCACTTTTCCAGTCATATTAGATACAATTTTTAAATATTGGATCTTCCGCTATTTAAATCGTCTATCTCCCTCACTTGTAGTAATTTATCATTCAATGAATGACTGAAAAATGATCCACTGCCCCAATTCGAACGTTTGTTACTTTGCACATAAGCAAAACGCTCAAAATCGTACTTATTTTTTATTTTTCTACCTATCCAGAGGGTTTTTTTGATCCTTCTGATATTCCAGTAACAATTTTTCAGTAAATAGCAGAATCAGGGATAGGGAACTATATTAGCGACCTACCTAATTTTATTGTAGAAATTTTTTGAATCAACTATTGGACCATGCAAACTAGAAATACCTTTTCTTGGATAAAGGAAGAGATTACTCGATCTTTTTCCGTATCGCTCATTATATCTATAATGACTTGGGCATCCATTTCAAATGCATATCCCATTTTTGCACAGCAGGGTTATGAAAATCCACGAGAAGCAACTGGACGTATTGTATGCGCCAATTGCCATTTAGCTAACAAGCCCGTGGATATTGAGGTTCCCCAGGCAGTACTTCCCGATACTGTATTTGAAGCAGTTATTCGAATTCCTTATGATAAGCAACTGAAACAAGTTCTTGCTAATGGCAAAAAAGGCGCCTTGAATGTTGGGGCTGTTCTTATTTTACCTGAGGGATTTGAATTAGCCCCCCCCGATCGTATTTCGCCTGAGATGAAGGAAAAGATGGGAAATCTGTCTTTTCAGAGCTATCGACCTACTCAAAAAAATATTCTTGTGATAGGGCCTGTTCCTGGTCAGAAATATAGTGAAATCACCTTTCCTATTCTTTCCCCCGACCCCACTACTAAGAAGGACGTTCACTTCCTAAAATATCCCATATATGTAGGCGGGAACAGGGGAAGGGGTCAGATTTATCCTGATGGGAGCAAGAGTAACAATACAGTTTATAATGCTACAGCAGCGGGTATAGTAAGCAAAATTATACGAAAAGAAAAGGGGGGGTACGAAATAACCATAACCGATGCATCGGATGGACGCCAAGTAATTGATATTATACCTCCAGGACCAGAACTTCTTGTTTCAGAGGGTGAATCTATCAAATTGGATCAGCCATTTACGAGTAATCCTAACGTGGGTGGATTTGGTCAGGGGGATGCGGAAATAGTACTTCAAGACCCAGCACGGGTCCAAAGTCTTTTGTTCTTCTTCGCATCGGTTATTTTGGCACAAATCTTTTTGGTTCTTAAAAAGAAACAGTTTGAGAAGGTTCAATTATCCGAAATGAATTTCTAGATCTACGGATTTATTAAACAAGTTCGTAAAAAGAAGAAAGTTTTTCTTGACAATTATAATTATATATGATCAAAAAAATGATGAAAAGACTTTTTTTCTTATTGCTAAATGAAAATGTTCTAGAATATATCAATAGTTTTCTATTCTAATAGAATGAAATTTGACTAGATACTAAGTATAAGATAAGTAAGTGGAAAAGGCAAAGGATACCTGAGTGGA